GAACAAATGGTTATCTGGATGGATTAGAAATTGGACAAGTAAGAAAATTTCTCGTTCAGTTACGCACTTACTTAAAAACGAATAAACCTCAGTTTCAAGAAATCATAGCCTCTACCAAAACATTAACCGCTGAAGCAGAAAGCTTTTTGAAAGAAGGTATTCAAGAGCAACTAGAACGTTTTCTACTTCAGGAGAAATGATAAAAAAAGAAACGAAACGGATCGTTCTTATTTTTGATTCTTTAGTCAATTTTACTCGTTAATTTTAATTCAATTTTTAAGAAATTCTATAAATAAAAGTCTATAAGTCAAGTATATATAATAGAAAGAAGTATATAACTAATATCTGTTTAATATTAAATCGTAAAGCATTCAGAATTGATTTCTTATTTAATTTCTTTCTTATCTTTTTTCGAAATAGAATAAAAATATATTATATATAATATATATAAATGGAAATAATAGATAAATATCAATATAGATATATTGATATTGCGTCCAATAGGATTTGAACCTATACCAAAGGTTTAGAAGACCTATGTCCTATCCATTAGACAATGGACGCTTTTCGCTTTTTTTTTACTGTCCAATTGTTAAAAAAAAGAATGTGCGAAATCTTTTTAGCAATTGTGTATTGAATTCACTTCAATACACAATTGCTATTAGACAATTCTAATAGAGAATAGAGAAAATTGTCTCTAATAAAAAAAGGGGCAATTGTGAATTTAGAGCGGGTAGCGGGAATCGAACCCGCATCGTTAGCTTGGAAGGCTAAGGGTTTTAGTCGACGTCGATCGATCATTTTTATATTTTTAACGTCTCTAATTCAAAACCGAACATGAAACTTTGGTTTCATTCGGCTCCTTTATGATGGATGGAGAAATTCTCAAATAAAAAAAAGACGGGAACGAAATCAAAATTCGACCCATAACATCTATGTTAGCTTTTTTTCCGTCTGGGTACTTTCACAGAAAAGTTTGCTTTCTAGATGATCCTTCTAGAAGATAGATCAGGCGAACTCGAACAATCTTTCTAGTTACTTCGTTCTTTATTTCTATTTAACGGAATCCTTAGGAAAAGTTTTTGGTTTCTACCGAGCTAAAACAATATAAAATATCGATGTCTTTAGTAAACCAAAGTTCTCGTTTAATAGCTATTTTGCTTCAATGTTTTCTATATCAAACAATGAATAGAACTGAAGATTTAGTTACCATTAGAAAGACACTTTTCTAGCTTTATCCATGGATCCTCTTGTTATACTTATTGAATTGTAAGTAGTCATCCAATTCAAAAATTATGTTTCGGAATTTTATAATCCAAATTTACAATTGATTAGAGTCTTTGGATACAAATTACGAGAATCTATAACCTTCCTTGAATCTTTCATTGAAAGGGAAAGGACTAAATCCTTTTAAGAAATAAAATTTTTGATCGGAAGATGAATCAAACCGAGAGACCCTTTAACTATTAAAGGATTAAAGGAACGAATCACACTTTTACCACTAAACTATACCCGCTACAATGCAATTATTGCATATAAATTAACCTTTTGTCGAACAAAGTAATCGGGGGTGTAATAAAAAAATCTGAAAAAAAAATTAGAAAATTATAGCGTTGACTTAATAAAATTAGTCAAAGCGGATTCAATTTCACTTTTTTTTTCAATTTCAAATCTTTTTTGTCTAAAAATCCATCGGATGAGTCTTTTTAATTTTAACAAAAAAAGGCCCGGCTGGGGACTGACCAGGCCAGGCTATTAAAATAAAAAAGATCTTTTACTTGTGTTTTGACGATACAAAATAAAAAAGGATTCTCTATTTCTATATATTGTGGTTTTTTTTATTTCTCTTTAGAGTTCGTGCCTTTTCTTTATCTAATTTTTATCTAAATTTTTAATGTAACTAGAATTACTGAGAAAGTTCTATAAAAACAGTTATATAATAGTAATATATATATGTATATTATATATATAAATAGAGGATATATATATTTATATAATAAAAAAGAAATTATATATATATATAATATAATATAGAAAATGAAAAAATATATATAATATAAAGAATAATCTATACAAAAAAAGAAATCTTTTTAAGAATAAAGTGAAGAAGGTTCTTTTTCAAGCCTTTTTTTTGTTTAATGGAACCTAATAAGTATCCCTTTTCGATTAGGAGAGATGGCTGAGTGGACTAAAGCGTTGGATTGCTAATCCATTGTACGAGTTAATCGTACCGAGGGTTCGAATCCCTCTCTTTCCCTTTCTGATGGTGTGTAATAGATAAAATCCTAATAAAATTCGCGCATTTCCACTAATTAAATAAAGCAATAAAAAAAACTTTCTTTTTTATTCTTCACGTCCCGGATTACGTCCTGGATCATTAGATAGGAATCCAAATATGAAGAGAGAAACAAAGAATATAACTACAGTGTATACAAAAAGTTTCAGAGTAAGCATTACACAATCTCCAAGATCTTACTAAAAAAAAAAGAGAATAGATTCTCTATTTTTATATCAAATATCTAATTTTGATACCAATAAATAAATAAAAAAGGTTTCGGAAAGTCATTTGTAATTAAGATAAAAGTCGAATCTTTCATATTTAAACAGATTTGCATACCAACATCTAGATCTTTTTTGGTGAACTCAAATCTAATTAGGTTCTTTCATTTAGGGAAAAGAGGATAAAATTTAGGAAATAGAAATGATCCAGATTTAGTATGGCTACCAAAAAATTCAATGTTTGAATTGAGAATTCGTTCATACGTCACGATTTTTTTTATCTTTTGAATTGTTGGAAGAATAAAAATCGTGAATTTTTTTAAGACAGTATTAAGAATTTCATCGAAAACTTACAGCGGCTTGCCAAACAAAGGCTAAGAGAAGAAAAAAAAGAGGTATTACGGGCATAACATCTACGATTGGATTCAAAAAGGCGTAGGCCTCTGGCAATTTGGCGACTAAAAAAGTGCTTGAAAAAAGGGCAGAATTAAAACAAATACAGATCAAATTAAATATATTAAGCATAACAAAAATTGGTGTTCTTGTGGATAATTTAATTTTGATTGAGTTATTAATAAATATATTTTTTATATAAGGAAAAAATAAAGAAAGATAGTCTAAAAAGACTTTGTTGAACTTACTCAATCAAAAATCCTTTCATTCTCTTATGAGAATTAAAGAAATAATATTTTCATACAATATCTTAATTGAATTCTATGTAATGATCAATAAAGTAAGTTTGATTTGCTATCTACACGCGTTAAAACTCTAGTACCAATGTAATCTATATTTAATTTTGAATTGACGAACAACCAATAGGAATATTACTCTTTAAGTAGTCTTGAATAAAAAGCTAAATGGGGCGTAGCCAAGCGGTAAGGCAACGGGTTTTGGTCCCGCTATTCGGAGGTTCGAATCCTTCCGTCCCAGAGTACACTCATTACGGAATCAACCTTCTCTTGCCTTTGTACACCATTTTTCTCGTTCTGGTTAAAAATCCAATATTTTTTAAGAATAAAATATTGAAATGAAAAGAAGAATAAACTTATTTTTCATTATTTCAACCGAATTCAAAAAATTCTATTTGCTTTTTTAATTTGTGTGTGATGCGGGTAAGTAAGATAGAACCATAGATTCTATTCAAACTAATATGGGATTCATTTGAATTCTGACTGAACCTTTACGCGTAAATTCACTTTTCAATTCATAGATAAAGAAAAGGTATAGATTACGATATACTGACTGAACTACGACTATTCATGATTCCATAATTGAATCAATTACACAAACTAGAGGAATGTTATGGTAAAACATCGTTTAAAACGATGTGGTAGAAAGCAACGTGCGACTTGAATTGAAGGACATTATCTGCTATGGATTTTTTCATCCGCCACTTTTTATATTTTATATAGGAATATAGGTGCTCTTAGCTCGACATTTTGTGTTCTATTTTACTCGAGTCCTACACTTTTTTGGAATATAAAAAAGAGTACAGGATGGAGCTCGAGGAGAATAGAAAGTTTTTATTCCTTTCGCAGGAGTAAGAATCTAGGGTTAGTGCGAATCAATAAGTTGGAACAACTTCGTAAGTCTTTTTATATTGAAAAAAAAGTCCTTTCAAGCAATTTTACAATGGAAAAGGGAATTTTCTTAAAATTGTAAAATTCTTTGAATCAAACTTCTATCATGCGTGAATCAAGCGTTTGTATGATTCTTTGTATAGAAAGAAAAGAAATCATAAACAAAATAAGGGGCTTGTTGCTGCCCCTTTTTTCATAAAACGATTCAAGATCACCGAAGTCATGTCTAAACCTAAAGATTCAAAGTAAGGATAAAGCATCCTGAAACAAGGAAATCCAGTTTTCAATTGTTTGAACAATTAGATCAGAATAAAGAATCAAAATTGATTCTCAAAATGAGACAAACAAAAAAAGGGCTAGAGACTACTCAATAAAAAAAGTACTTAAGGATTCTCCGGTGAGATATTTGAGAGTTGTTTAACTTGAGTTACGAGAGTACGAATGTTATGAATGCTTTTTATGGAAAAAATATTTAGGGTTTCAATACTGGCTAATTTATTTAATGTTTTTATTAATCTATTTAATATTTGAATTTACTATTTGAATTTTATACAGAGAGTTAAAGTTAACTTCTACTTAATTGAATTTTTTTCTCGAGCCGTACGAGGCCAAAACCTCTTATACGTTTCTAGGGGGGGGGGGTTTATTCATATACATCTATCCCAATGAGCCGTTTATCGAATCGTTGCAATTGATGTTCGATCCCGAAGAGAAGGAAGAGATCTTAGCAAGGTGGGTTTTTATGATCCGATAACTAATCAAACTTATTTAAATCTTCCTGCTATTCTCGATTTTCTTAAAAACGGCGCTCAACCAACAAGAACAGTTCATGATATTTTAAAGAAGGCAGGGATTTTTACGGAATTAAGTCTTAATAAAACGAAATTGAATTGATGAAATATAAAAAAGAGGATGTGAAAG